TCTTCGCATTGCAATCCCTATTGTGTCGGCTTGACCTTTCATAAGTGGAGACAGAATAAAGCGTCCATAAAAAAGACGCTTACTGTCTGTTCTTGATTCAACACACTTCCACTGTAGTGTTCGAGTAGATACTTTGACTTTCTCTCGAACCATAGTAATAGGACTTGATCAAATCATTGAATTATTTATTTCTCTTGCAATCACTTCAATGTTTATTTTTAGACGCGTCTTTTTTTAGGTGGCCTACAGCCATTATGTGGCATAGGAGTTACATCTCGTACGAAACTTAACAGTATACCACTTCTACGAATAGCTCTTAATGCTGCATCTCGTCCGAGGCCAGGACCCTTTATCATGACTTCTGCTCGTTGCATCCCTTGATCCACTACTGCACGAATAGCGGTTCCTGCTGCGGTTTGGGCAGCAAACGGCGTCCCTCTTCGTGTACCCTTGAATCCACAAGTGCCGGCGGAGGACCAAGAAATAACCCGACCCCGTACATCCGTCACAGTCACAATGGTATTGTTGAAACTTGCTTGAACATGAATAACTCCTTTTGGTATTCTACGTGTATTCTTACGTGAGCCAATACGTCCATTCCTACGAGAACTGGTTTTTGTTTTTGTTATAGTTTTGGCCATATTTTATTATCTCATAAATATAAGTCAAAGATATATGGATATCTCCATTTCATGTCAAAATAGATCCTTTTTTTATACATCGGGTCTTTAGAAAGTTCTTTTTTATTGACTTTAAGTTTCATTTATATTTATTAACTTTTCGAAAGATTATCCCTGTCTTTGTTTATGTCTAGGGTTGGAACAAATTACCATAATTCGTCCTCGTCTACGGATCAGTCGACATTTTTCACAAATTTTACGAACAGAGGCTCTTATTTTCATCGTTGTCATTCCTAAACTTAATTCCGAATATACTTATTGGAAGAAAATAAATTTCTTTCAATTTGAACCCTAGCGATCTCTATAAAAGGAATGTTGAAGTTTAAAAAACTACCTAATAGTTCTAATCTTTGTTGCGGAGTCTATAAATTATACGTCCTCTAGTGGAATCATAACGACTTACTTCAATTTTGACTCTATCCCCCGGTAGTATACGTATAAAACTGCGCCGAATCCTTCCAGAAATATAACCTAGAATGAAATCTTCATTATCTAAACGAACCCGAAACATACCATTTGGAAGTGATTCAGTAATTAAACCTTCATGAATCCATTTTTGTTCTTTCATTCCATGCAAAACCTCCTTAAATTAAAGTATCAACTAATTAATGTAGGAGGAGTGAGATTAAAAAAAAACCCGTCCTTTCTCTTTTTCTTTTTTTTTTTTTTCACAAAACAAAAAATAAGTTTCGAAAAAAATTCGGATATCAGAAAGATTACCATATATAACACAAAATTTCTCCGCCGATGCCTTCTAGCCGAGCCTCTCGGTCTGTCATTATACCTCGAGAAGTAGAAAGTATTACAATTCCCATTCCGCCTAAAATTCTAGGAATTTGTTGATAGTTAGAATAGATTCGTAGACCCGGTCGACTTATTCGTTTTAAATTTAAACTAGTTCTATGGAGCCCTTTTCTATGTCGTAGGGTTAAAACCAAAAAATATTTGTCGCCTTCGCGATGTTTCCTGGCGTTTTCAAGAAAACCTTCTCGTAAAAGTATTTTAATAATGTTTTTGGTGATATTAGTAAAAGGTATTCGAATCGTTCCTTTTCTATTCATAGCAGCATTTCGTAGAGAGTTTATTATGTCAGCAAGAGTGTCCCTACCCATGATAAACTAAAATTTTTGTTGCCTCTCATTTTTTATATTGACATGCTCTTTGGTCTTTTTTTTTTTAATATATGCGTCAGACACACAAAATTTACTAATTAATTTCATCTATTTCATAATAGGTTTCCTTCAAATTGTATACTATAACTATATCGCAGACTCTTCTTCTATCTTATAATACCTCGGGTGCTAGTGAAACTATTTTAGTGAAATTTAACTGTCTCAATTCCCGGGTGATCGCACCAAAAATTCGAGTTCCTTTCGGATTTCCTTCTTGATCAATGACAACTGCAGCATTGTCATCATATCGTATTATCATGCCATTGTCGCGTTTGAATTCTTTACAAGTACGCACAATTACAGCTCTGATCACTTCTGATTTTTCTAGGGATGTATTTGGTAATGCTTCCTTGATCACAGCAACAATAACGTCACCAATTTCAGCATATCGTCGATTACTAGTCCCTATGATTCGAATACACATCAATTCTCGGGCCCCGCTGTTATCCGCCACATTCAAATGAGTCTGAGGTTGAATCATTTTTTTTATCTATTCTTGCAATACAGCCAAAAGGCGAAGTAAAAAAAAGAGATATTGTTTGTCCAAAAAAAAAAAAAGAAATTTGCAATTGTTTTTTTATCCCAAAAAACCCTTTTCTTGGGTTTGGGTGGGTTCTACATTTCTATACCGAAATAATGAATTGAGTTCGTATAGGCATTTTTGAAGCCGCTATTGAAATAGCTTTTTGAGCTATATTTTCTCCTACTCCGTCCATTTCATAAAGTATTCTACCCGGTTTAACGACAGCTACCCAATATTCAGGAGATCCTTTCCCAGAACCCATACGTGTTTCTATAGGTCTTACCGTAACTGGTTTGTCTGGAAATAAACGTACCCATATTTTTCCACCGCGGCGGACATTTCGTGTCATTGCCCGCCGACCTGCTTCTATTTGTCTAGATGTAATCCACGCGGGTTCAAGTGCCTGAAGAGCATATCTACCGAAAGAAATATGATTACCTCGATAAGATATTCCTTTCATTCTTCCTCTATGTTGTTTACGGAATCTGGTTCTTTTGGGGTTATAGTTGATGATTCTTTCTCACTTTCACCTCTACTCCAGAACCGGACATGAGAGTTTCTTCTCATCCGGCTCCTTGCGAATAAAAGGATTAAAAAAAAAGATATATTGATGAATAATATACCGAATCATGAGATCCTTTTAAATTTCATTCATCTAATCTCTTAGAAATTTTTCTATCTTATTTTGTTTTGCTATATAACTAAACACGTCTCCTATATTATTTAGAAGGTAATAAATATTTATATATAATATAGTTATATAATAGAGATAGGGACATTTTCTTATAATGAATCTTTATTTTGGCTTTTTCGATTTTCATTATCATATCAGATTTAGATCGATCAGAATTTGAAAAGAAAGATACAATAAAACTGAAAAACTTTCGCAGGCGAATATTTACTCATTCTATAGTTATTCTAGTTGTAGGACTAGTCATGAACTTTCCTTTCAGGATACACTGGATTGTTCTCCGTCTGGTTTGCTTCGCCATCCCACCCAATGAATTCTACGCCTTCATAGGTTTCGTCGTTCCCATCACTTCTCAATTAATGGTTAGGTTTTAATTTTACAATGGAGTCTCTAATTAAATTTGTTCTTGAGTCAATTTTCTCAGTCTTTATTGGCTCGGGACTCTTGATTTTTTTTTCTTTTTTGTTCTCTGAATGGATTCATTTAATTATGGATCAATCAGTATTGATGCTTTTTTACACTGCCTTTTTTTGTTTTAGTAGATGACGCATAGACCTTACATATTATATCTCGGAATCATATCTCATTTCATTGAGATTCATTTTCTCTCTTTATCTCATCTTTCCATTTATCTAGATACTTTTTTTTTACAATTTAGAATCAGTAATCAGATTTCTTTTTTTTTTTTTTAGAAAATAAAAATTTCAGTTGCTCCAATGATATGACCAATGTATTATATCTTGACTGCTTCTTTTGATCGAGATAATGTGAAGCGATGAGTTAGTTATTCGTTCTATACTTCTTAGTTTTACTTATGGATTCAATTATTATTATTTTAATATGGGCCGGTACCCTCTTTTTATTTGAACCCTAAAAATAAAAAATCAACGAGTCACACACTAAGCATGGCAATTATATCAAGATGAAATAAGATGAAATTTTCAATCGCATTTTTATTCAACCCTATAGAATAGAATTTCGAATTGAGAATGGAATCTCGAATTGCTAGAATTGCTCATTTTTTATAAAACGACTTAAAAAGTTTGTTATTTTCTGTTCTGGGTTACAACATAAAAATCAAAACAAGTCAAGTAAAGGTTTATTATTCCTCGTCTCCAAATATCCAAATTTTGATTCCCAATACCCCATAAAGAGTTTGAACAGTATAGGAACAATAATCGATTTTAGCTCGAATTGTTTGTAGAGGAACTCTACCTTCTCTGATCCAGTCAACACGTGCAATTTCTTTTCCGTTGATACGCCCTGCAATTTGTACTTGAATTCCTTTTGTATTCGTCTGTTCAGCTAATTCAATAGCTTTTTTCATTGCTTTACGACATGAAACTCGGTTTTTTAATTGTCCGGCTAGAAATTCTGCAAGAATAGTAGGATGTCCATAAGGATTTGCAATCCTTGTAATAGCAATGTTGAGTTTTCGGTTCATACAATTTAATTCTTTTTGTAACTTCCTCTGTAATTCTTCGATTCTTCGAGTCCTACTCTCCATTAATAACTTCGGGAATCCTATATATATTAGGACTTGAATCAGATCAATTCTTTTTTGAATCTCTATACGTGCAATTCCCTCAACACCGGAAGATATTTTTATGTTTTGTTGTACATAGTTTTTGATAAAGTTTCGTATTTTGCGATCTTCTTGCAGACTTTCGGAATAATTTGTTGGTTGTACAAACCAAAGAGAATGATGACCCTGGGTTGTGCCAAGTCTGAAACCAAGTGGATTTATTTTTTGTCCCATAATCCCCCACTAATATACATATCACGACACATCCTATATTTTTTCTTTATTAGTTCTTTATCCAGTCCGGTTTTGGTAAGTATATGCTATATTCTATTTTCTATTTTTTTTTCATAGTCTTCATATATCGTTATAGTTTTTATATTCTTCATATTCATTTAAAGATATATCTTTC